TAATTGGTCGTGTATTAGCAGACGATATATATATAGGTTCACGATGCATTGTCGTTCGAAATCAAGATATTGGAATTGGACTTATCAATCGATTCATAACTTTTCAAACACAACCAATATTTATTCGAACCCCCTTTACCTGTAGGAATACGTCTTGGATCTGCCGATTGTGTTATGGCCGGAGTCCTATTCATGGGGACCTGGTAGAATTGGGAGAAGCTGTCGGTATTATAGCTGGTCAATCTATTGGAGAACCGGGCACTCAACTAACATTAAGAACTTTTCATACTGGTGGAGTATTCACAGGGGGTACTGCAGAATATGTGCGAGCCCCCTCGAATGGAAAAATAAAATTTAATGAGGATTTAGTTAACCCTACGCGTACACGTCATGGATATCCTGCTTTTTTATGTAATATAGACTTGTATGTAACTATTGAAAGTGACGATATTATACATAACGTGATTATTCCACCAAAAAGTTTTCTATTAGTTCAAAATGATCAATATGTAAAATCAGAGCAAGTGATTGCCGAGATCCGCGCGGGAACATCTACTTTTAATTTGAAAGAAAAAGTTCGAAAACATATTTATTCTGACTCAGAAGGGGAAATGCATTGGAGTACTGATGTATACCATGCATCCGAATTTATGTATAGTAATGTACATATCTTACCAAAAACAAGTCATTTATGGGTATTATCAGGAAAGTCGTGCAGGTCTGATGCAATCCATTTTTTACTTCGCAAGGATCAAGATCAAATTCACATTCATTCTCTTTCTACCACAAAAACAAATATTTCTAACCTTTCAGTAAGTAATGATCAAGTAAAAAATAAATTATTGAATTTCAATACTTTTGGTACAAAAGAAAGGAAGATTACCGATTATTCCATATTTAATCAAATCCTATGTATGGATCATTGTCATTTGACGTATCCTGCTATTTTTCACAATACTTTTTCTTTTTTGGCAAAAAGGCGAAGAAATAGATTTCTTATTCCATTCCAATCGATTCAAGAACGAAAGAACGAACTAACGCCACCTTCTGGTGTCTCGATTGAAATACCTATCAATGGTATTTTTCATAGAAATAGTATTTTTGCTTCTTTCGATGATCCTCAATACAGAAGACAGAGTTCGGGAATTACTAAATATAGAACTATCGGAATTCAGTCCATTTTTCAAAAAGAAGATTTAATTGAGTATCGAGGAATCAAAGAATTAAAGCCAAAATATCAAATCAAAGTAGATCAATTTTTTTTTATTCCCGAAGAAGTGCATATTTTACCCGAATCTTCTTCTATAATGGTACGAAATAATAGTCTCGTTGGAATAGGAACACCAATCACTTTAAATATAAGAAGTCGAGTAGGAGGCTTGGTCCGATTGGAAAAGAAAAAAAAAAAAATGGAATTAAAAATATTTTCTGGAAATATCCATTTTCCCGGAGAGATGGATAAGATATCCCGACCCAGTGCCATCTTGATACCACCCCGAACGGTAAAAAAAAAAAAATGGAAGGAATCAAAAAAACTGAACAATTGGACCTATGTCCAATGGATCACAACTACGAAGAAAAAGTATTTTGTTTTGGTTCGACCGGTAATTCTATATGAAATACCAGACAGTATCAATTTTGTAAAACTTTTTCCCCAAGATCTGTTCCAGGAAAAGGATAATCTGGAACTTAAAGTTATCAATTATATTCTTTATGGAAATGGAAAATCCATTCGGGGAATTTCCGACACAAGGATTCAATTAGTTCGGACTTGTTTAGTCTTGAATTGGGCTCAAGACAAAAGAAGTTCTTCTATTGACGAGGCCCTCGCTTCCTTTGTTGAAGTAAGTACAAATGGTTTAATTGAGTATTTCCTAAGAATTGACTTAGTGAAATCTCATACTTCATATATCCGAAAAAGGAATGACCCATCTGGTTTAGGATTGATCTCGGATCGGATCAATAGAAATCCCTTTTTATCTATTCATTCCAAGACAAAAATTCAACAATCATTTAGCCAAAATCACGGAACTATTCGTATGTTGTTGAATAGAAATAAGGGCGGATCTTTGATAATTTTGTCCTCATCTAATTGTTTTCAAATGAGACCTTTCAACAACGTAAAAGATCCTAATGGGATAAAAAAAGATCCTATAATTCCAATTAAGAATTCGTTAGGCCCTTTAGGGATAGCCCTTCAAATTGCAAATTTTTATTCATTTTCTCGTTTAATAACTCATAATCAGATCTCCATAACTAAAAATTTGCAACTTGACAAATTAAAGGAAACCTTTCAAGTAATTAAATATTATTTAATGGACGAAAACGAGAAAATTTTTAAACCCGATCTATACAGTAACATCGTTTTAAATCCATTCCATTTGAATTGGTATTTTCTCCATCATAATTTTTGTGAAAAAACTCTTACAATAATTAGTCTTGGACAATTTCTTTGTGAAAATATATGTATAGCTCAAACGAAAAATGGACCACATTTAAAACTAAAATCGGGTCAAGTTCTAACTGTTCAAAAGGATTCTGTAATAATAAGATTGGCTAACCCTTATTTGGCGACTCCAGGAGCAACCATTCATGGCCATTATGGAGAAATCCTTTATGAAGGAGATATATTAGTTACATTTATATATGAAAAATCGAGATCCGGTGATATAACACAAGGTCTTCCAAAAGTGGAACAGATATTAGAAATACGTTCGATTGATTCAATATCGATGAATCTAGAAAAAAGAATTGATGCTTGGAACGAGTGTATAACAAGAATTCTCGGCATTCCCTGGGGATTCTTGATTGGTGCTGAGCTAACTATAGCGCAAAGTCGTATTTCTTTGGTTAATAAAATCCAAAAGGTTTATCGATCCCAGGGAGTACACATCCATAATCGACATATAGAAATTATTGTGCGTCAAATAACATCCAAAGTCTTGGTTTCAGAAGATGGAATGTCTAATGTATTTTTACCTGGCGAACTAATTGGATTATTGCGAGCCGAACGAACGGGGCGTGCCTTGGAAGAAGCAATTTGTTACCGAGCTTTATTATTGGGAATAACAAAAACATCTCTGAATACTCAAAGTTTCATATCCGAAGCGAGTTTTCAAGAAACTGCTAGAGTTTTAGCAAAAGCCGCTCTTCGGGGTCGTATCGATTGGTTGAAAGGTCTTAAAGAGAATGTTGTTTTAGGGGGAATGATCCCCGTTGGTACCGGGTTCAAAAGAATAACGCACCGTTCGCGGTCAGGGCAACAGAACAAGATTACCTTGGAAAAAAAAAAGAATTTATTCGAAGTAGAAATTAGAAATCTTTTGTTCCATCACAGAAAATTATTTGATTTTTTTCATGTCAAAGAATTTATGTGATACATTCGAAATCTAGGATTTAATGCTTCCTATAAAGCAGATTAGATTCATCCCTTTAAATGCAGTCATTTGATTTCGTAATAAAGTAAGTATAATAAATAGAAAAAAATGCATGGCTTAATTATGTATTAACAGCCAATCTTCAATAAAAGAGAAGGTTCCATCGGAACAATTAATTATTTCTATTTCAGAATAACAGGTCTCTTTTTTTTTTTATCAATTAAAAAAAAAAAGTGTGGGGATAAATGACAAAAAGATATTGGAACATAACTTTTGAAGAGATGATGGAAGCAGGAGTTCATTTTGGCCATGATACCAGGAAATGGAATCCTCGAATGGCACCTTATATATCCACAAAGCATAAGGGTATTCATATTATAAATCTTACTCAAACTGCTCGTTTTTTATCAGAAGCTTGTGATTTGGTTTTTGATGCAGCAAGCAGAGGAAAACAATTCTTAATTGTTGGTACAAAAAAAAAAGCAGCCGATTCAGTAAAACGGGCTGCAATAAGAGCTCGATGTCATTATGTTAATAAAAAATGGCTCGGCGGTATGTTAACGAATTGGTATACTACAGAAACAAGACTTCGTAAGTTCAGGGACTTGAGAACGGAACAAAAGACGGGTAAACTAAACTCTCTGCCAAAAAAAGATGCCGCTACGTTGAAGAGACAATTATCTCATTTGGAAACATATCTGGGTGGCATAAAATATATGACGGGGTTACCCGATCTTGTAATAATCGTTGATCAGCAAGAAGAATATACGGCTCTTAGAGAATGTATCACTTTGGGAATTCCAACAATTTGTTTAATCGATACAAATTGTGACCCCGATCTCGCAGATATTTCGATTCCAGCTAATGATGATGCTATAGCTTCAATCCGATTAATTCTTAACAAATTAGTATTTGCAATTTGTGAGGGTCGTTCTAGCTATATACAAAATTTTTGATTAATAATTAATAATAAGATAAATAAATTTTTAGACTTGGTGTGGTGGGGGGATTCATAGATTTATAGAATCGATTATTTTATTATTATTTATTTTATTAATTCTAAAATTGTGCAAAAAGAACAAACCGAAAGATTATGTGATGAGTAGGTATTCAAAATACAAAATGAAAGTAAAAAAGGAAATGGTTGAATCAAAATAATTCCCTTTCAAGTTATATTTTTTTATTTTAGAGGGCAAATATGAACGTTCTATTATGTTCCATCAACACATTAAACAGATTATATGATATATCTGCTGTGGAAGTAGGTCAACATCTGTATTGGCAAATAGGGGATTTTGAAGTGCATGCTCAAGTACTGATTACCTCTTGGGTTGTAATTGCTATCTTATTAGTTTCAACCATTCTAGTTGTTCGAAATCCGCAAACTATTCCCACTTCCGGTCAGAATTTCTTTGAATATGTCCTTGAATTCATTCGAGACGTGAGCAAAACTCAGATTGGAGAAGAATATGGTCCGTGGGTTCCATTTATTGGAACTCTGTTTCTATTTATTTTTGTTTCCAATTGGTCAGGGGCTCTTTTACCTTGGAAAATTATAAAGTTACCTCATGGAGAGTTAGCTGCACCCACTAATGATATAAATACTACTGTTGCATTAGCTTTACTTACGTCAGTAGCATATTTCTATGCGGGTATTTCAAAAAAAGGATTGGCTTATTTTGGTAAATACATCCAACCAACTCCAATCCTTTTACCGATTAACATCTTAGAAGATTTCACAAAACCCTTATCGCTTAGTTTTCGACTTTTCGGAAATATATTAGCTGATGAATTAGTAGTTGTTGTTCTTGTTTCGTTAGTACCTTTAGTAGTTCCTATACCTGTTATGTTCCTTGGATTATTTACAAGTGGTATTCAAGCTCTTATTTTTGCTACTTTAGCTGCGGCTTATATAGGTGAATCCATCGAAGGGCATCATTGATGAGTTATCGAAATAAGTATTTTTTGAGGTTAGCCCTCCACAAAGTAGGTGCGGCTCATGATAATCTACTTTCAAAAAAAATCAAAAGGATTCTCCACCCCCCAAAAAAGAAAGATGCAATTGCAATAAGGATAAGGTATAAATAAAATACCTATACGATTTAGTGTAATGTATGTACTATAATAATAAAATAAAAGGTAGGGGAGTCAAACTTGATTTATATATAATCTAATCGATATAAGACAACTCTTTACTTTTGTGTAGGTTTCAAAGAATAATTCTCAAATCCGATTGAATATAAGACACAACTAATTGGTTTACGGTATGGAAGAAACACATGTATATGTCATATTAGATCTTCACTAGTTATATATGACTATATATCTAAATTTGTCCTGCTATTTTAGACGGGGATTCAAAAAACAAAGCCCTTCCGTTTCATCTGTTGTAATTTGGAATAGAATATGAAATGACTAAAAAAATGAAATTAAAGAAAGAAGAATTTTAAATAAAGGTTCGAAAATTGAAGAATTTAATTTAAGATAAGAACATAAATTGTATGTATTCACAAAAAACTACATGGGTAGAAAAGAAAAAATAAATATCGAAGTAATTTGCATAGTGCAATAAATATTATTATTTCAGTTTGAAATTTCAATTACACTTTGACTAGATAAAGATAAATATGAAGAATGAAATAATAAAGTCATAATTTCTTGGTTGATTATATTATTAACTATTTCTTTTCTTTTTTTTTTTTATTTGGAATAGGAGAAACTTATCATGAATCCGCTAATTTCTGCTGCTTCTGTTATTGCTGCTGGGTTGGCCGTCGGGCTTGCTTCCATTGGACCTGGAGTTGGTCAAGGCACAGCTGCAGGGCAAGCTGTAGAAGGGATTGCGCGACAACCGGAAGCAGAGGACAAAATAAGGGGTACTTTATTACTTAGTCTGGCTTTTATGGAAGCTTTAACTATTTATGGGCTGGTTGTAGCATTAGCTCTTTTATTTGCGAATCCCTTTGTTTAATCTTATCTTTTCAAAATAGAAAGATAAAAATACATATTCTTTTTTCCGTGGACTTTCTTTACTGCTCTTACTTTTTTTTTTCAAATTATATTAAGATTTCACTCGTACAATTTTTTCTTCATAACACGGGGGAAGGACGGATTTATGGGTGAGGAATTAACATACTGATTCGCCTTCTTCCCCTTTTTTTAGAAAGTGTTGAAAACAACTAGAGATTTTTCAATTGACATAAGAAATAGTATAGAATTCTATTCTAATAAGTATCATTCTTATGGGGAATCTTACAATTGACTAACCAATTCAAAATATAGAATATATTTATTAATTATTATTAATAGTAATAAATATATTCTATAATTCTCTAATATAGATATATATAATAATAATTCTTCTTACTAAATTATATTATATAAATATTCTTACTAATTTTAATTATTAGTAAGAATATTTATATAAGTACGACATGCAAATTTTATTATTATTTTTTTAATTAAATATTAAAATAATTAAATATTTTTAAAAATAGAAATAGAATAATAATTAATTAATAATATATACAATCAAATATAAAAAAACTAATAAAAAATCGAAAAATAGGAATCGTAGAAAGAAAATTCGTCTATCCATAAGAGGAGATGCGATCATATGAAAAATATAACCGATTCTTTTCTTTGCTTGAGTTACTGGCCATCCGCCGGAAGTTTCGGGTTTGATACCGATATTTTAGCAACAAATCTAATAAATCTAAGTGTAGTTCTAGGTGTATTAATTTTTTTTGGAAAGGGAGTGTTAAGTGATTTATTAGATAATCGAAAACAGAGAATCTTGAGAACTATTCGAAATTCAGAAGAACTACGGGAAGGCGCCATTGAACAGCTGGAAAAAGCCCGGGCCCACTTAAGGAAAGTAGAAAAAGAAGCAGATCGGTTTCGAGTGAATGGTTATTCTGAGATAGAACGAGAAAAATTGAATTTAATTAATTCAATTAATACAACTTTGGAACAATTAGAAAATTACAAAAATGAAACCATTCAGTTTGAACAACAAAAGGCAATTCAGGAAGTCCAAGAGCGAGTTGTAATACAAGCGTTAGAAGGAGCTCTCACAACTTTGGTTAGTTGCTTTACCGACCGGGGGTTCCATTTACGTAAC